CAATCATATTAGTGCTAGATGGAAATGGTAACTCCAACAATTTCTTTGTCCTCAACGCCTCCTATTTTCAGGAATTAGTCACTTCAACGATCTTTGATGGTTATACGGGTATCCAAAGTACGAACGAGATGGATGTTTGTTGTCCCAACCATTCTTGTTAGTCCCGATACCAATAAGGAAAAGGGAAATTTATAACAAAGTTTTCGTATTGTTGATTCCTTGGTGTAGTGCTTCTTCCCCTATGCTGCCCATTGGTACTAGTGGAATAGGATTGACCTACAATATAGAACCCATAGGTGTAACCTTTCGCTCAATACTCAAATTAACAATTGAAGCATCCGAGGCTGCATCAATCGAGGATACACGACAGAAGGAATTGTTCTATCTTCAAACTCACCTTCACCAAGCGTAGGTTTATTTCAATAATTTGGTTCTTTCTATCCCGAATCACATATCTTTCTCATAATACTGAAGTCTAAAAAAAGAAGAAAAAAGAATCAAATCGCACCATCTCTGTAATAGGTAAATGCCTTTTTTTCTCCTGAAGTTGTCGGAATTATTCGTAATAGAATATTGGCTACAATTGAAGAGGTCTTATCAATAAAATTTACATTTATCCGAGATCTAGGCATAATTAGCAATCCTTTCTATAATCTATAATTAGAATTCTTTTCATTACCCTTCGGGGAAAATGATCCCACAAACAAAGGAATTGTACAATACGAAATAACATAAAACAGACTAATTCTAAAAATGTGAACCTTCCGCTCAAATTGTCCCATTTTGTTTGGACAAGGAGAGATATGAAATATTTGAATCAGATTGGATTTCATTACAATTTCGTGGTATACCAATGAACGGAACTATTATCTAAGATTTCATCTAAGTTGAATAACCAAGCACTTTCTTTTACTACGGATTTTGATAACTCGAGAAGTTTTGATTTGGTTATGATCCAAAGAGGAAAAAGAATAATTATTCCATGATAAAATAGAGTAGAGTAACCATCCGTTTTGTTTACATGACGTGTATACGTCATGCCATACAATGGAAATAAAAATCCATGGGACGATTCATGAATTTGTAATAGATCCATGGGGTAGCTGATGAGAGAAGTTGGTGTTGAGAAATAGGAAATTTGAAAGGAATTATTCCTATGGAACCATTGATCGGTCATACCTGTACTGCAATAATATGAATGACTCGCTATTCACTCGGTTTCTGGTCAATAATAAGATTATGTAGGAGAGATGGCCGAGTGGTTCAAGGCGTAGCATTGGAACTGCTATGTAGGCTTTTGTTTACCGAGGGTTCGAATCCCTCTCTTTCCGTTTCTGTTAATTCACCAACGTGACCGACCACAATGTATCAAATCAAATAACAACTGATACCATTATTCCAGCAATAAGACTTTTATTTGATAGAAATTCTCTATTCCAGAAATTCTCTATTCCTAATTACATTACTGCGGTACGTAAAATACAAATATCGGAAAGAACAAAAAAGAAAAAAAATCCTACTACTGATCCATTTGTAATACGTGAATGAGAAAAATGCGGATCAAGGTCCTTAGATCTATTTACTTCGTCGAAAAGAGGGCAAAATTCTCTGAATCTTTCTTTGTTATTTTCGTTAGGCTCAAGTCTGGCGGGAATAATATTCTACGACTAACAACTCATTTATTTTCAAACCGATCCATTTACTATCTATTATTTGATTTACTAATCCTTTATATTGGAATGAGTCAATAGTCAAATGTTTTGGCAATTCCTCGGGGGGGGGTGAAGCAATATAATTTTGAATCAGAGCTTTCGATCTTTGTTTATCCTTCGTAGTAATAATATCTCGGGGTTTGCAACGATAACTTGGTATATCCACTATACGACCATTAACTAAAATATGTCTATGGTTAACTAATTGCCTAGCTCCAGGAATGGTCGAAGCCATACCCAATCGAAAAAGGATGTTATCCAAACGCATCTCAAGTAGTTGTAGTAAAACCTGACCTGTTGACCCTTTGGCTTTTCCAGCGATATGTACATATCTAACTAATTGTCGCTCCGTCAGACCATAATGAAAACGCAATTTCTGTTTTTCTTCTAGACGAATACGATATTGCGATCTTTTCCCAGAACGCAATTGGGTTTTAAGATCACTTCCGGATTTAGGTCTTTTACTAGTTAGTCCTGGTAAAGTCCCCAGACGGCGTATTTTTTTGAAACGAGGTCCTCGATAACGAGACATAAAGACTCCTTTTTTTATTTTATTGAAATTTCATTTTACAGAATAAATCTTAAATTAAGACTGAACTAAAGGATAAACAAAGCAAAGCTAAATTTACTGAAGTATTACAAAGTAGAATGAAATGAATTCCATTAATATCCGGATTTTTTGTATATGTATATATAGGAAGTTGAGGCTCCGTTTTATGATTTGTTCTGTAGAGATCTAATTGCTCCAATCCATTTTTTATTCATAGTTACAAGTTACCATGACATAATAGATCAGATCGGTGATCCAACATTTTGAGAAAAGGAGAGATTATCAATCATGGAAAAATCGATAGAGAAAAAAAAGCCAGCTATCGGAATCGAACCGATGACCATCGCATTACAAATGCGATGCTCTAACCTCTGAGCTAAGCGGGCTCACATGACAGAAATAGAAATAGTATAACAAATAGAAATAGTGTATAGGAATTCAGGAAACTGCTGGATCTTAGCTTAGGGCTATTAGCTATTAATTTAATATGAACTATATAGTTCATAGTTCTATTGTTATAAATTTAATATGAACTATATAGTTCATAGTTCTATTGTTATATCTATATCATTATATATATCATTAGATATATTAGTTATATCTAATATTATTATTATTATTATATTATTATATTATTAGTTATATTAGTTATAACTAATAATATAGTATTAGTTATAACTAATAATATAGAACTAGATATGACTAAATAGAATTAATAGAATTCTATTTTTCTAATAGAAATATATGACTAATTAGTATATGACTAATTAGTAGAATTTTCATTATATCATATTAATTACATTAATTATTATTTATACATTCTATTCTTTTTTTATGCATTTTATACATTTTATTTATATATTTATACATTATATTTATATTTTTTAATATGTATATATATGTTAATGAATATGTATATATATATATATATATTAATGTTTTAATATGTATATATATGTTAATGAATATGTATATATATATATATATTAATGAGAATTCAAAATTATAAATTATGATTATAAAAAATCTAATTATTTCTTAATATAAAATTTATTTATTTCTTAAAGTAAAGCAGTTATAGCAATAATTATAGCGTATAGCGAGCGGATCGGTCCTAAGAAAAGATAAGATAAGGATAAAGATACAATCCAAATTAGAATGAGACATTCTTCTGGTTTCATTCGGAAAAGGAAGAGATAGGACGAAAAAAAAAAAGAAGAATGAATATCGACCGTTCCAGTATTCAAAATCGCACTGTAAAAAAGAAAGGGAGGGAGAAACATATATATATATGGGATATATCTATCCATATTGAATTGCGGATACATCAATGATAGAATCATTTCTGATTGAAACAAGGTTTATCCAATAGAAATAAACTGATAGAGGATCGCCAAAAAAATCAAATAGCAGCATACACTTTTTCGATATGGGAATCATTATCTAATGAATTCAACGGTTCCAAAATAAATGAAAGAGATGGGTGGAATTCCAACTGGATCTTGGTCTCAAATCAAAAGGGGATATGGCGAAATTGGTAGACGCTACGGACTTGATTGGATTGAGCCTTGGTATGGAAACCTACTAAGTGGTAACTTCCAAATTCAGAGAAACCCTGGAATTAAAAATGGGCAATCCTGAGCCAAATCTTTATTTTGAGAAAACAAAGGTTTATAAAACTAGAATAAAAAAGGATAGGTGCAGAGACTCAATGGAAGCTGTTCTAACGAATGGAGTTGACTACGTTGTGTTGGTAGCTGGAATTCCTCTATCGAAATTACAGAAAGGACGGCCTTATATAATATATCTAATACGTACGTATACATACTAACATATCAAACGATTAATCACGACCCGAATCTATCGAATATATATATATATGAATATGAAAGAAAAAATTCAGAGTTATTGTGAATCCATTCCAATCGAAGTTGAAGGAAGAATCGAATATTCAGTGATCAAATCATTCATTCCAGAGTTTGATAGATCTTTTGAAAAACTGATTAATCGGACGAGAATAAAGAGAGAGTCCCGTTCTACATGTCAATACCGACAACAATGAAATTTATAGTAAGAGGAAAATCCGTCGACTTTAGAAATCGTGAGGGTTCAAGTCCCTCTATCCCCAACAAAAAGTCCATTTTACTTCCTAACTATTTATCCTCTTTTTTTCATCAGTGGTTCAAACAAAATTCACTATCTTTCTTTCTCATTCACTCTACTCTTTCACAAACGGATCCGAAGAGAAATCTTTGGATCTTATCCCAATTTGGATAGATACGATACCTGTACAAATGAACATATATGGGCAAGGAATCTCTATTATTGAATCATTCACATTCCATATCATTATCCTTACATTTATTAGATAAAATTTTTTAATACTTTACTTTATTTAATACTTTACTTTATTTAGATTTAGTCCCTTTAATTGACATAGATACAAGTACTCTACTAGGATAATGCACGGGAAATGGTCGGGATAGCTCAGTTGGTAGAGCAGAGGACTGAAAATCCTCGTGTCACCAGTTCAAATCTGGTTCCTGACACATGAATAATATATCGGATAGATATTCATACAAATTAATCGAGACAGATCAGGATATATATTCGTTAATAGTCAAGAGCATGATACATACTTATTCATCTAGCGTATAGATATATACCTCCATTTTTAGAGATGGGTAAAAAATATATGTATGGTTATGGTAAAGAACTAAAGTGGGATTATGTTCCCT